GGTAATGTCAGAATTTTATATTTCTAGATATAATTCCTTCATCTATTCACTTGATCTTTTTTCTATCCATCTTATATCAATAAGATAGATTAAGGGGCAGTAGTAGAGAAAGTTATACAAAGCTATATACGAGTCATCCCCCCCTCGTTTTTTGTATTTCATTGATTGAATTTGAATTTCGTTTGATTAAGACGAAGTTCCGTAAAAACCTCCGCTTTCTTTGAAATATCATGAACAGTTCCTGTAGGTTGAGCTCCTTTTTCAAGGAAATATAGAATAGCAGGAACATTTGAATAAGTTTGATTCTTTATCGGATCATAAAAACCCACTTTCCGAAGATCTCTTCCTTCTCTTCGGGATCGAGCATCAATTGCAACGATTCGATAGACGGCTCATTGGGATAGATGTAGGTGAACAATACCCCCCCCCCCCCTAGAAACGTATAAGAAGTTTTCTCCTCGTACGGCTCGAGAAAAAATGATTCAAAGTTATGTCGATGTATAGAATTCCAATGGCAAATAGATCTATAAAATCATCAAATTCATTAGACTATGATTTAATTTAAGTCCTTTTTTTTGTTCTTCTTTCCCCAAAAATATAAAATCATTCGTACTCATAACTCAAGTTGGATAACTCTCAAATAGCTCAAAGGACAACCCTTAGGCATTTCATTTATTGAGCGGTCTCTAACCCCCTTTTTGTTTGTCTCGTTTAAAATCTATTGTATTCGTCATTCTGATCCTAATCCTAGTTTTTGAGACAATTGAAAACGGCGTTTCCTTGTTCCGGGATCCTTTATTTCTGTTTTAAATCATTGGGTTTAGACATTACTTCGATGATCCTTAATCCTTTCAAAATGGCAGCAACATACCTTTTTTTTGTGATTTATTTTTATCAAAGAATCATACGAACGGTTGATTCCCGCACGATACACTTTTGATTGAAAGTGTTCTACAAATTCAAACAAATTTTCTTTTTGGATTTTAAACTTGCTTGAATTGTATCCTTTCGTCTATATCGAAGATATACTTACAAAGTATTTCCAACTTCTTGATTGGCACTAACCCTAGATCCTTGCCCCCGAGAAATGAATCAATACTTTCTACTCGAGCTCCATCATGTACTATTTACATTACAACCCAACAAAAAAAGAAAAGAGGGGTTCTTCTAGTGGAGCAGAACAAACGATGTCGAGCCAAGAGCACCTTCATTCCTATATAACTATATAATAAAATTTGAATATAAAAAAATGGTGGGTGTAAAAATCCACAACTGATCATGTCCTTCAAGTCGCACGTTGCTTTCTACCACATCGTTTCAAACGAAGTTTTACCATAACATTCCTCTAGTTTGGAGCCGGTATGTAATTGATTCAATTATGGAACCATGAATAGTCATTGTTTTAGTCGGTACATAGTAATCTATACTTGTTTCTTTTTTTTTATGGATGTGTAGATATTTTTCTGAAGATGTCTCATCAAGAATTCAACTTAATCCCGTATTTTATTGTATGAATGCAACATTTTTTATTAGATTTTCTTATATCTATAATCTAGATAGATTATATATCTATAAAATGATTTATATTTTTATATCTTTTATACCTATAAAATTACATATAAATATAAAATTAGATATTCTAATATCTATAATTTATCTATAATATATCTATAATATATAAATAGTATAATAATAATAGAATATCTATAATTATATATATATTATTATAAATATTCTAAAATAATTATAGATATGATAAAATATAATATTATTATATATTTTATAATACATAATATAATAGACATTTATATTTATATATTTATAAAAATTTTTATAAAAATCAAATTTATATAAAAATAAAAGGATACAAATATAAAATAAATGAGTTATTTTTGAATCTGCATCTTCAAGTGACACAATAGGATAGATTCATCAATCTAATACTTCTTCAAGTACGAAAGACTAATCTAATAATAAATCATTACAAATATTTAATTGAAAAAATTGACTACTTCGACATCATTACATCATTATTTGAGTTGAATAAAGTTTTACAAACAATAAAAAAAACCGCATTTGATCCTTATAAATAAGAGAGATAAATCCATGTTTCGTTTTGAACTGAACCAACAATGATTTAAAGCAAATAGATAGATCAAAAACAAATCCAATTTCTCTTCGTTTTTTTTCGTGAAGAAGATTTAGATCGTTATTCTTTCATATGATTGATAAAATAAGAACCGAAAGAATAGGAGATTTCTGTATCTTAGACTGAACAATTGTTACTGGAAGTAATTATGGATATTCTATGTGAAATATTTTAATTTAAAAAATTTTAAAGATCATAAATCTTTTTCACGAAAATCGAAACCTCATTGTCGCTGAAATAGAACGATAACAAATACATACATCTCAAAATTTCCTTCCTCATTTTTTAGGTATTTTGTTATATTTTGTTTGACTTGAGGTTCAGTAATCTTTCTGTAATTTTTCCATAAGAATCTTCCCATAAAGTAAAAAGTAAATAGAATGTATGAATTGCCCCGTCTGAATTGTTACATAGATTTACAATAATAGATTTACAATAATTCATTAGAGCCAAAGACGAAATACCTAAAACTGAGGTTCAAAGAAAATGGATTTGTTACATATGTAACTTGATTGTTTGTTAATGAGATTTGTACAGACACCGATATTGAAATTGATACCTTCCACTACTGATCTATTTACTGATCTATTTCACAAATAATATGGGATGATGAATCATAAATAAAAAAAAAGATCCTCTTTTACGGGATGCTAGACTATCTTGTCTAGGTACAAAGCCAAACGAGTCTTTGTTCCTATTTTTATTTGAGTTTCCCCTAACCTAGCCTTAAGAGACTTAATCCCATTAATTGAATTCCATTAGTACCAAGAAAACCCTCTTGTTTATTTTTTAATAAAACAATCCACAGAGAATTAATAATTAATAATTAGGCTACCTCATTTAAGGGATAGGGAATAATAGATAGGGAATATAGAGGCTTTTCTTTCGGATTTCGATCTAGAATGCATCATTGAGAATGCAAATGGATATGAGACGTAAGGTTTTTCTAAGTAACTAACCTTCAATATGAAGGGGATGGGCATAGAATCAAAGGCCCCTCCGACTTTTAAAGCAATCTTTATTCTGATATAATTGGTATGCTCTGGGACGGAAGGATTCGAACCTCCGAATAGCGGGACCAAAACCCGTTGCCTTACCACTTGGCCACGCCCCATTTAGATTTCTAGTCGACACTAATAAACACTAATATTGTTATTAGTCGTTCGTCAATTCCAGTCCAAATATTTATGGAATAGATTAGATTGTTGCTAGGATTTTGACACGTATAGACATAGAATTAAACTGAATTTATTGATCATTACATATAATTCAATTAAGATATTTATGAAAGTATGATTTCTTCTATTCTCTTTTGAGACTTGAAGTATTCTTGATTGGGTGAGTTAAAAGAAAAAGAAGGATTTTTTGGTCTACCCTACTTTATTCTTTTTTCCCTTATATCAATACCATATCAATAACTCAATCAAAATTCAATTATCTCCAAGAACAAAATGTTTGTTATGCTTAATATCTTTAGTTTGATCTGTATCTGTCTTAATTCTGCCCTTTATTCGAGTAATTTTTTCTTCGCCAAATTGCCCGAAGCCTATGCTTTTTTGAATCCAATCGTAGATGTTATGCCAGTCATACCTCTGTTCTTTTTTCTCTTAGCCTTTGTTTGGCAAGCCGCTGTAAGTTTTCGATGAAATATTTAATACTGCCCTAGAAAAATTCATGATTTCTTCGAGAAAAAAAATTCTAACAATTGATAAGATTAGAAAAATCTTAGATTATGAACCCTCAATTAAAACATTGAAAGTCAAAGTATCGGATAGTCGCAATAAATCTGTATCACCTCATTCTAACCCTTTCCTTTTTCCAGTGAAAGGCACTATTAATTAGGGTCCCCCACAATATCTAATTGTGGGTATGAAAGAAAATTTTGGCAATGAAAGACTCTTAATTACAAATGATTTTTTGAAAATGCTTTTCCATTTCTAGAAACTACTTCTCATGTCTTGGTGTCAAAATAGGAGTCAAAATAGGATATGTGGTATAAAAATGGAAAATCTATTCTCTTTTTCCCAAAAAATGATCTTGGAGATTGTGTAATGCTTACTCTCAAACTCTTCGTTTACACAGTAGTGATATTCTTTGTTTCTCTCTTCATCTTCGGATTCCTATCTAATGATCCGGGACGTAATCCTGGGCGTGAAGAATGAAGAATAAAAAATAAAGGCATTTTCCTTACTTGATTTTCAAATTTTCTTCGGATTTTATCTATTCCACACCTTTAACTATGAAAAAAGAAAAAGGGTTCGAGAAATTCGAAAGATAAATAAAATATCAATTCATCAATGGAAACGGAAAGAGAGGGATTCGAACCCTCGGTACGAATAACTCGTACAACGGATTAGCAATCCGCCGCTTTAGTCCACTCAGCCATCTCTCCCATACATAAAGTAAAGATTGAAAAAGTCTTTCTTTATCTTTCTTTATTATTTTTTTATCTCTTTTTATTATATAGATATATACAACTTTTATCAGCAATTCCAATTCCATAAAGTAAGGGCTCGAAAAATATATTTCCAATAGAAATATAGAAAAAAAAAAAGAATCTTTCTTTGAGTTTGTTCAAAAGGGCCTTTTTATTTTATTCCCACGGCCCGGATAGGTACTGACCTATCCAGGCCCTTTTTTGTTCCAATGAATCATAGATAGAAAAAAATTTATCTGATTTGAAAACAAAAATGCTTGTTATTAAAGCAACAACAATAATAAGAAGAACTATTTCCATTCCTATGATATAGAGTCAAAATAGAATCCAAATGTGAGTTCTTCTTATTATTTTATAATTCTTTTTTTCTTGTTTTTTTCTTTACTATTTACATTTACTTTGCTGGACTAAAAA